TTTTTTAATTGACCTCCTCCTTAATCTCCAGGAGGTCAAATTCAGGTTGCAGTTCAAGTTAGTGAAGTTATTTTATTGTGATTCAACATTAAAAGAACAGAATCACGCTCTGTAGGATTTGAACCTACGACATCGGGTTTTGGAGACCCACGTTCTACCGAACTGAACTAAGAGCGCTTTATTATGATGGGAGATACGGATGTCAAGAAAAGGATTCTTTTTGTACCCTCAATACATCTTGTATGTATAGTATCATAAAATGGTAGATTGTGTCCAATTTTAATCGATCTCAATTGACCCCTCGTTACTGTCCATAGGAGAAGTGATAAGTAGGGATGACAGGATTTGAACCCGTGACATTTTGTACCCAAAACAAACGCGCTACCAAGCTGCGCTACATCCCTTTCATTTGTTGTACAGTGCCATTGTAGGGAATCCATGTTTTGTTTTCCACATCAAAATTTCCTCTATCTAAATAGAATTTATTTTGCCATTTCTTCTTTTTGGTTTTTTGGTTTCATTCTCATAAAGAATTATATACATACCTAACGTATAAACGTATAAAGGAATGAATATTTATCAGTAGTGCTCAGGAAGGAGGGTTCATCTTTTTCTGTTTTAGGGACAGGTAGATTTCATCTACCGGATCGTTGTATATATCCATTTTGGTTAGAGATTCCCCGTACAAACGATCTTTAACTACATATGCATCTGATCATATATGTATTACAATATACAATAAAGTCAATAAAGTTAAAGAAAAAGAAGGAGGATTTTCAATGCGAGATATAAAAACATATCTCTCCACGGCACCTGTGCTAACTACTCTATGGTTCGGGTCTTTGGCGGGTCTATTGATAGAGATCAATCGTTTATTCCCAGATGCGTTGACATTCCCCTTTTTTTCATTCTAGTTATTGACATGGGAAGGGATCAAGAAGATTAGAGATACAATAAATTCTCTGTGACTAACCCCCCCCCTTTTTCAGTTCTTTAGGATAGGAAAGAAAGAGTAAAGAATAAAAGTGGATTGAATCTCATCGAAACTCGGGTTCGGGTTAATATAGGGAGAACAGAAATGGAAATGTGGGTCGAGGGCAGGCTGTTCAAGATCATACAAGATACTAAATGAAATACTGGGATTGGGAATAATTGATAGTTAGAAATATTTGTATTACTTAATAATTTGATTACTCTATTGATTGCAACGAAATCTTTCATAATTGAATTGGATTTCGAGTTAGCGACTTCTCGTCTATTTATTTTTCATTCCTTTCTTCTTCGCTTCGGTTCGAATCGAAAATAGAAGAATTGAGTGAATTCAAAATCCAAAGGAGGTTCATGGCTAAGGGTAAAGATGTCAGAGTAGTAGTTATTTTGGAATGTACCAGTTGTGTCCGAAATGGTTTGAATAAAGAATCGCGGGGCATTTCCAGATATATTACTCAAAAGAATCGACACAATACACCTAGTCAATTGGACTTGAAAAAATTCTGCCCTTATTGTTACAAACATACGATTCATGGGGAGATAAAGAAATAAATCGAACGGAACGCGTGTGCCACTCTTCCAAGGAAGAGGAAGAAATTACATATACATATATAATATATACAAATCCAGTCCTATTTTGGTCGGATCCGAAATGAATGAAGAAATAGGATTTTAGAAATAAGAAATAAACCATGGATAAATCCAAGCGGCCCTTTCATAAATCCAAGCGATCTTTTCATAGGCGTTTGCCCCCAATTGGATCGGGGGATCGAATTGATTATAGAAACATGAGTTTAATTAATCAATTTATTAGTGAACAAGGAAAAATATTATCTAGACGAGTGAATAGATTAACCTTGAAACAACAACGATTAATTACTATTGCTATAAAACAAGCTCGTATTTTATCTTCGTTACCTTTTCTTAATAATGAGAAACAGTTTGAGAGAACCGGGTCGATCCCTAGAACTACTGGTCCTAGAACCAGAAATAAATAAGCCTATTCCTCAATCGAATCAAAACTCTAATTCGAACTCAGATTGAAGTTTTGTTCGAAAAAGCCGAGAGATTGTCGCGCCGTAATGTAATAATAAAAAAAAGAATGGGGGAAGAATAAATCTTTTTTTTTATTGAAACGTGTTCGTTCATTCCTACTACTTATCTTATCATACGAATTTCTACTATACCCTCCCGGAGTTCATTCTCCGGGGAACTCCGTTTAAAGTATTCCAGTGAATTCCTTCCAATCTCCTTATTTGATGATCGCATTGGAAATCGTGTCAAGACAATTCCTATTTGATATGGCTATTTGTGCAGGTATTTTACGATTAAGAAGCAACTGCCTCTTGTACAGATCAAGTATTAATCGACTATAACTATGGGATCCCCTATTCTCACGAGTTACTGCATTTATCCGAGTGATCCACAAACGACGAAAACTTCTCTTTCGCCTGCCTCTATCCCGATGAGTGGAAACCAAAGCTCTCATTTTCTGTTGAGTAGTAGTTCGAGTAAGTCTTGAATGAGCCCCTCGAAAGGTTGCTGCAAATAAACGAATTTTTGTTCTACGTCTCCGAGCTATATATCTTCGTCTAACTCTGGTCATTGAATCAAAAGAAACTTTGATGAATAACTAATTGATTTCTTTTCTTTCAGTCATTCTTTTCCCCTCTCCTGGTTTATTAATAACAAAACGGATTCTTCCGATGTATAAAATTCAAATAAAAATTCCAATGGCTTTTGCTACTATAACCTTCCCAACCACGATTTTTTTATTTCTTCCAGGCATTTCACCTCAAAAAAAAAAAAAGAAATTGTACCGATATTAGGTATAAAATAAATCGTAAATGGACAAATAGTGGCTTCCATCGTTTCTATGGTTACTTCTTAAACGGCGAGGTCCTCTCTATACACCGGAGCCCCTTTCCTCATTTAATCAATGTTATTGGTAACTTGTACAGTTCACGCTCTTTGGCTCTACCGATGAATTATCGAGTAATAGGTCTTTTTTCAATGGGATCTATCCATACAGTGACGGCATTTAATTATGAAGGTTGAATAGGTAGCTGACCCTGTTAGTCCGTTCTTGCAAGAGTAGGAGTATAATCTTTCTGCTTCTTAAATATCATTCCCCCGCTTAATGGATAACCATTTGCTACCAATGGGAATTGCTTTTCATCTCAAATCGAGGTGATTGGATTTGCACCAATGGAAACCATAAATTCCATACAAATAGAGGTATACGAGAGATCCTTATTTTTCGATAGTGAATGGAGTTCTTCCATTCTATTCATTGGTACGAGTCATTGATACTGTAAAAATCGTCTCATTTGTTCTAGCTCATGATCCGAACGAGTCGCACATACACCCTAGTACATGTTCCTCGACGCTGAGGACATCCTCGAAGAGCGGGGGATTTCGTGACATTTCTGATTGGCTGTCTTGTGTTTCTAATAAGTTGTTTAATAGTTGGCATGCTGAATCATATACAGAATGGGCTGGTTTAGATCGATCCTAACCGGATGATTATGAATTACTTCCATTTCATATTTTACCCAGGTAAGAAGATAAAAGATCAAATAAGGGTTCATTCAAATTATGATTCGAAATGGAATCAAAGATTTATGCGAAATCCCCGGTATTTTCGATCGCTACAAGATCAACAATGCCATAATCTTGGGCTTCTGTTGCTGACATAAAAACATCCCTTTCCATGTCTTCGGATACAACCCATAAAGGATTGCCCGTTCTTTGTACATAAACCCTTGTGAGGGTTTCGCGGAGTTTCAGTAGTTCTTCCGCTTCCAGGATAAATTCTCCTGTGGGTGCCTCATAAAAAGAACTAGCAGGTTGATGGATCATAACCCTGATGATATAACATAATGAACGATTCCTCTATCTCGCATGATTGGGCGAAGGGAAGGGATAAAGAATAACAAGCAGGGAGAAAGAGATAGAATTGAACAACCGTACAGGCATCTTTTGTGCATACGGCTCTGTAATGGAATTTTTTTTTCTCTTTTTTCATCGAAGAAAGAGACAAGTCGAATCTATCAGACCCAGATCGTTGAATGATCCATTTACCATCCTTCCTTTCGGAGTAATCAAAAAATACTATGATGGTTCCGTTGCTTTATATATTTATCTCGTCTGTGATTCAGCAATCCCAAAGTTTCTTTCTGATCCGATCAAATAAAAATAAGTAAAAAATGATCTTTTTTTTTTTTTATTTTCACACTCTTTCATAACATAAATATTGGAAAGAGACTTCTGATGTGGAAGCAAAAAGGTTTGTGACGCTGAAATGGACCCCGATACATAAGATCAAGTCGGAAATAACCTTTCTTTCATACTACTATCTCGATACATAATCTCGTATTATGAAAAAATAATAATAGTTTGCTCATATCGAACTTGAAATGCCATGCTATTATTACTTAATATTATTATTATTTTATTCATATTCCATATGACGAAGGCATAGTCTTTTTTTCTCTCAAATAAAAAAACTCATTGGCGCCAAGCGTGAGGGAATGCTAGACGTTTGGTAATTTCTCCTCCAACCAGGATGAAAGATCCCATTGAAGCGGCTAATCCCATGCATATTGTATGTACATCTGGTGGCACAAATTGCATAGTATCATAAATAGCTATTCCTGGGATTACCCATCCGCCGGGAGAATTTATAAACAAATACAGATCCCTGGTATCATCCTCTATACTGAGATATACCATGAGACCAACAAGTTGATTCGAGATCTCGCTATCAACTTCTTGGCCTAAAAAAAGTAATCTTTCTCGATGAAGTCGGTTGATTAGGACAAAATTCTATTCCTTAGGAACCGTACACGCACCTTTGGGTGCATACGGTTCAAAAAATCAAAATGGAGAAAAAAAAAAAAAAGAAATTGTCGATTCCAGCCCTATTTCTTTTTTCGTAGCGGGCTTTTTCTTCCATTTTTTAAGAAACATGAGTTTTGACTTGCTTCCCTATAAAATCAAAAAAGAATTCACTGAACTTATCGAGCTAACCCCTCATTGATGTATTGTTTCATCGAGATCTAAATCACGATGTAATTTTCTTGTTCCCGAATGGGCCTCTTCCACTCTTTTAGGTTTATGCTCTACTCCGGGTAAAGATCTGCCCGAATTCGATTTGCACATATAGGACAAATGATCCCAGTACCGCTTCTTTTTGCTATGACTTCTTTTTTTTTTTTCAATTTGTTTCATTTTCATGCCTTCCACAAAATATTCGATGTATTCATCATATTATTCCATTAATTGGCAATTTGAGATCACTCATATGGTATAAAGGAATCATTTCTGATAGGGTGGTAATCATACATGGATTACCTTGGTATTTTATGAACGGAGCCTGTATACTTCATTTTATTGGTCCAAGCCAACCATAAATTCTTTTAATTGAGAATATTGATCCTCCAACCAAATAAATTGATCTAATTGCACTTCACGCTTCGAATTATTGATGGTTCAATCAATCTTTCTTGGGCGAAACAGAGGATATCTCGATCGGGAGAGAGAACGGGGAAATCCCATATGACCCAATATGTCTGACAAGTCACACTATACGTCAACCCAAACTGCATCTTCCTCTCCAGGACTCCGAAAAGGTACTTTTGGAACACCAATGGGCATTAAATGAAAGAAAAATTAAGTATTCTATTTCACTTTGATGTGGAAACGTAACAAACAATGGTTTATTGTCTTCATAATATTGTCGTTTATCGTATTTTATCAATAGATTGGAAGATTCATAGAGGAAGACGGAATAAGGGAAAATTCTTACGAACGGATCGTTCAAATGAGAAACAAGTATCTATACATTCGCTCACAAAAAATAGGATTAATCCCCCCATTGCGTATTGGTACTTATTGGGTATAGAATAGATCTGCTTCTCTTTGTTCCTACGAACAGAATTGTTCAATTATTACTAACGGAACAGAATAAATATTAACCCCTGTTTCGAGATAATCCAATGAAAAGGTGAGGTCCATAGCATAGTTATTTCCAATGCGATAAAGTTACATAGTATCTATTTTTTCTTTGAGAAAGGGGTATTTCCATGGGTTTGCCTTGGTATCGTGTTCATACCGTCGTATTGAATGATCCCGGTCGGCTGCTTTCTGTCCATATAATGCATACAGCTCTAGTTTCCGGTTGGGCCGGTTCGATGGCTCTATACGAATTAGCAGTTTTTGATCCTTCTGACCCCGTTCTTGATCCAATGTGGAGACAGGGTATGTTCGTTATACCCTTCATGACTCGTTTAGGAATAAACAATTCATGGGGCGGTTGGAGTATTACAGGAGGAACTATAACGAATCCGGGTATTTGGAGTTACGAAGGTGTGGCCGGGGCACATATTGTGTTTTCTGGCTTGTGCTTCTTAGCAGCTATCTGGCATTGGGTGTATTGGGACCTAGAAATATTCTGTGATGAACGTACGGGAAAACCCTCTTTGGATTTGCCCAAGATTTTTGGAATTCATTTATTTCTCTCAGGGGTGGCTTGCTTTGGGTTTGGCGCATTTCATGTAACAGGCTTGTATGGTCCTGGAATATGGGTATCCGATCCTTATGGCCTAACCGGAAAAGTACAATCTGTAAATCCAGCGTGGGGTGCGGAAGGTTTTGATCCCTTTGTTCCGGGAGGAATAGCCTCTCATCATATTGCAGCAGGTACATTGGGTATATTAGCAGGTCTATTCCATCTTAGTGTCCGCCCACCCCAACGTCTATACAAAGGATTACGTATGGGCAATATTGAAACTGTCCTTTCCAGTAGTATCGCTGCTGTCTTTTTTGCAGCTTTCGTTGTTGCTGGAACTATGTGGTATGGTTCAGCAACTACCCCGATCGAATTATTTGGTCCCACTCGTTATCAGTGGGATCAGGGATACTTCCAGCAAGAAATATATCGAAGAGTTGGCGCCAGTCTAGCCGAAAATCTGAGTTTATCGGAAGCTTGGTCTAAAATTCCCGAAAAATTAGCTTTTTATGATTACATCGGTAATAATCCGGCGAAAGGTGGATTATTCCGGGCAGGCTCAATGGACAACGGGGATGGGATAGCTGTTGGATGGTTAGGACACCCTATCTTTAGAGATAAAGAAGGGCATGAGCTTTTTGTACGCCGTATGCCTACTTTTTTTGAAACATTTCCAGTAGTTTTGGTGGACGGAGACGGAATTGTGAGAGCCGATGTTCCTTTTAGAAGGGCAGAATCGAAGTATAGTGTCGAACAAGTGGGTGTAACTGTTGAGTTCTATGGTGGCGAACTCAATGGAGTCAGCTATAGCGATCCTGCTACTGTGAAAAAATATGCTAGACGTGCCCAATTGGGTGAAATTTTTGAATTAGATCGTGCTACTTTGAAATCCGATGGTGTTTTTCGGAGCAGTCCAAGGGGTTGGTTCACTTTTGGACATGCTACGTTTGCTTTGCTCTTCTTTTTCGGACACATTTGGCATGGCGCTCGAACCTTGTTCAGAGATGTTTTTGCTGGGATTGACCCAGATTTGGATGCTCAAGTGGAATTTGGAGCATTCCAAAAACTTGGAGATCCAACTACAAGGAGACAGGTAGTCTGATACAACATTGCTCCGGTATCTTTCGCCTCTATATTTGATTTTTTTGATTTGATATAAGGTACCGTAGAAATATTGATTTGAATCATCGCCTTTCTTTGCTCTTGTCCTTTCTTTATCTGGGAAATAATCCTAAATGAACAGGTGTGGAAGCTATAATTGTAAACAACGATCGAATCTATGGAAGCATTGGTTTATACATTCCTCTTAGTCTCGACTTTAGGGATAATCTTTTTCGCTATATTTTTTCGAGAACCGCCTAAGGTCCCGACTAAAAAGATGAAATGATTTTTCATTATCTTAATTGAAGTAATGAGTCCCCCATATGGGGGACTCATTACTTCAATTAGTCTCCGTGTTCCTCGAATGGATCTCTTAGTTGTTGAGAGGGTTGCCCAAAAGCGGTATATAAGGCGTACCCTGTAAAGCTTACAAGTGAACCAGATATGGAGATGGCGACTAAGGTTGCTGTTTCCATTATTAGAGAATTTCAAGACCACGATGGATCTATGCTACGATAAGATCGTTTATTTACAACGGAATAGTATACAAAGTCAACAGATCTCAACCAATGCAATAGTATTTATGGCTACACAAACCGTTGAGGGTAGTGCTAGATCTGGGCCAAGACGAACTATTACAGGGGATTTATTGAAACCATTGAATTCAGAATATGGTAAAGTGGCTCCTGGATGGGGAACCACCCCATTTATGGGTGTCGCAATGGCTCTATTTGCGATATTCCTATCTATTATTTTAGAGATTTATAATTCTTCCGTTTTACTGGATGGAATTTCAATGAATTAGGTCCATAAGAACCAGAAGCCCTAGCTTTTCAATCAAAAATGAATCACTTAGGACTCAGATTTATAGTCCATTCTGGTAGTTTGACCGTGGAATTCCGTTGTTTCGGTATTTCCGGAATATGAGTGTGCGACTTGTTATAATTGATCCTATTGATAGTACAGAGAATGGGTCTGTCATCTCGACAGAGATGGTTCTGCCTCGTCGGATATTCATCCTAGTATCTGGAGCACGGAATATATGGAATAGATCAAGAAATATTTGAACTATGATTCATACCTACTATTCAGACCTCGTGACTGGACTTCAAAAAATTTTCAAACAAAGAGGTATTTGATAAATTGAACGATTTTTCTTCCTTTAGAATCATGCTTATTTTGACCGAAGGACAGATCTTTCTCTGGATTTTTAGTCATTACATCTATGAATAAGTGATGATCAAATAGTTCTTACTCATAGAACCCTTGGTCTTAGTTTTTGGGTTTTATTGAATCATCGTGGTTCTAGTATGAATCTGAGGTTTCAATCGATTCATAGGGTCTCAACAAGAGAATTCCTATCAAAAAAAAAAAAAATAGTAAACAAAACAGTAGTCAATCTGCATTACGCACAAACAAAAACAACAAATCAAATAACAAATAAATAGGGGAATAGAAGATTCAAGAGGCCTGTAACGATCAACATAAAGACAGATGAGCTAACTTGATATTTTGGCATTCTCATCACAACAAAGAAGAGAGTTCGGATTTTGGTTCCTTCGTATCTTCAGAGACGATTGAATCAAGTGGATAAATAAGAAATTTCAAATTTTCTATTACATATCCATTGTAATCAGTATTTGGGTGTTTCTGCTTGAGCCGTACGAGATGAAATTCTCATATACGGTTCTCAGAGGGGGAGTCCCCTTGGTTTACCTATCTCAATAAAGTATATGATTGGTTCGAGGAGCGTCTCGAGATTCAGGCGATTGCAGATGATATAACTAGTAAATATGTTCCTCCTCATGTCAATATATTTTATTGTCTAGGAGGGATCACACTTACTTGTTTTTTAGTACAAGTAGCTACGGGTTTTGCTATGACTTTTTACTATCGTCCGACCGTTACGGAGGCTTTTGCCTCTGTTCAATACATAATGACTGAAGCCAACTTTGGTTGGTTAATCCGATCAGTTCATCGATGGTCAGCAAGTATGATGGTCCTAATGATGATCCTACACGTATTTCGTGTGTATCTCACGGGCGGGTTTAAAAAACCTCGCGAATTGACTTGGGTTACGGGTGTGGTTCTGGCTGTATTGACTGCATCGTTTGGTGTAACTGGTTATTCCTTACCCCGGGACCAAATCGGTTATTGGGCAGTAAAAATCGTGACAGGCGTACCTGAAGCTATTCCCGTAATAGGATCGCCTTTAGTAGAGTTATTGCGTGGAAGTGCTAGTGTGGGTCAATCTACTTTGACCCGTTTTTATAGTTTACACACTTTTGTATTACCTCTTCTTACTGCCGTATTTATGTTAATGCATTTTCCAATGATACGTAAGCAAGGTATTTCAGGTCCTTTATAGAGAAGACAGATCATAGATATTTGTAATCG